TAACTGCATATTTACAATACAGACGCAGCGATCAATTGGACCTTTGATTAAGTAACATTAACATCTCGTTTTTTGATTGACCTCCTGCGGACTCAAAAAAGGAGTAGTCGAATTCGGCCTAAGAAGAACGGAATCGCGCTCTGTAGGATTTGAACCCACGACATCGGGTTTTGGAGACCCACGTTCTACCGAACTGAACTAAGAGCGCTTTCTTATCACCATCGATAAGACCGCAAAGAAAAGGATTTTTTTGTACCTCCTTTGTACCTCCCCAGACCGTATTATTCTATTATATATACATATAGTATCATAAACGGAAAGACTCTCCAAATTCAATCGATCTCAACGGACCTCTCGTTACTGCCCATAGGAGAAAGAATAGCTAGGGATGACAGGATTTGAACCCGTGACATTTTGTACCCAAAACAAACGCGCTACCAAGCTGCGCTACATCCCTTTCAATTGGTATATAGTGTCATTGTATAGAATCTCTGTCTTGTTTTCCACATCATTATTTCCTCATTGAGAGACAATCTATCTTGTCATTTCTTCTTTTTGGTCTCATAGACCACGTGGAACCTATCAAATTTTATAAATAGAAAGAATTATATGTATATTAATACTAAAATAAAAGAATTATATTCGATAGATAGATAGGAAAGATAGATATGAAACCTCACGTATAAGAATACTTATCAGTAACACAATACTCAGGAAGAGTGGGACGCCCTTTTTTCGTTTTAAGGAAAGGGAAATTGTAGTGTTATTGCCATTGATTAGGGCGTGGTATATTTCAGTTTTTGTTAGAGATTCCGCGTACAACTAAAATACAAGAGATCCTTAACGACCTATGCATCTGATCATATATGTATTCCAATAAAGAAGAATAATTTTCAATGCGCGATCTAAAAACATATCTCTCCGCGGCCCCTGTGCTAAGTACTTTATGGTTCGGGTCTTTAGCAGGTCTATTGATAGAGATCAATCGTTTCTTCCCGGATGCGTTGACATTCCCCTTTTTTCATTCTAGTTATTGACATGGGAAGGGATGAAGAAGATTAGCGATACAATAAATTCTTTGGGACTAATCCCTCTTCCTTTCTCTCTTTCTTTGTTTTCTTTTTTTTGAGGATAAAGAAAGGAGGACAGAAAAAGAATCAAAGTGGATCCAACCTCGGCGAAACTCGCGATTAGGCTCGAATTCATAGAGGGAGTACGAAAATAGAAATAATGGGTCTAGTGTACCAAAATCATACAAGATACTTAACTGAAATACTCTATTGGGATTCGAAAATAATTGAGAGTTAAAAATCATTGTATTACTTCTTAATATTACGCTATTGATTGCAACGAAGTCGTTCCTAATCGGATTTCGGGTTAGCCACTTCTATTTTTTTCCTTTTTTTCTTCGTTTCGCATTGAAAATGGAAGAGTTGAGTGAATCCAAAATGCAAAGGAGGTTCATGGCCAAGGATAAAGATGTCAGAGTCAGAGTTATTTTGGAATGTACTAGTTGTGTGCGAAACAGTGGTACTAAGGAATCGCCGGGCATTTCCAGATATATTACTCAAAAGAATCGACACAAGACACCTAATCGATTGGAATTGAGAAAATTCTGCCCCTATTGTTACAAGCATACAATTCATGGGGAAATAAAGAAATAGATCGAACAGAACTGCCAGCTTTCCGAGTAACAAGAACAAATTACATAATATATATATAAACAAATCAAATCCTATTTCGGTCGTATCCCAAATTCGAATTCAGAAATAGGATTTTAGAGATAAGGACTAAATACCATGGATAAATCCAAGCGACCCTTTCTGAAATCCAAGAAACCCTTTCTGAAATCTAAGCGACCCTTGCTGAAATCCCAGAAACCCTTTCGAAAATCCAAGCAATCTTTTCGTAGGCGTTTGCCCCCAATTGGATCGGGGGATCGAATTGATTATAGAAACTTGAGTTTAATTAGTCGATTTATTAGTGACGACGGAAAAATATTATCTCGACGAGTGAATCGATTGACCTTGAAACAACAACGATTAATTACGCTTGCTATAAAACAAGCTCGCATTTTAGCTTTGTTACCTTTTCTTTATACTAATAAAAAAGAGAAACCATTTGAAAGAACAAGACCCAAGTCAACCCCTAGGGCGAAAAATCAAAAAAAAGGTCCTAGAACCAGAAAAAAAACAGGCCTACAGCCACAATGGACTAAAAGGAATCAAACACAATGGAATAAAAGGAATCAAAATTCCAATCTTTCACCCAACTAGGGGAGGGTCGATGTTTTGTTCGAAAAATGAGAGGACCCAAGGATTGTCACGTCGGAAGAAACCAAAAAGAATCCGAATCGGGGAAGAAAAAGCAGAAATATTGCATTTTTTTTAGTGAATCGTGCTCGTTCATTTTGACTACCTTATCCTATTCATTTATACTCCACCTTCCCGGAGTTCATTCTCCGGGGAACTTCTTTTTCATCCCTCGCTGCAAAAAAATCTTGCAAAAGTCATGATCTCATTGGAAATTATGGAATTGGAAATCATGGAAAGACAATTTCGATTTGCTATAGCGATTTGCGCTAGTATTTTTCGATTAAGAAGCGAGTGCTTCTTGTAGAGATTGTGTATAAATACACTATAACCATAGAATACCTTGATCTCACGAATTACTGCATTTATACGAGTGATCCACAAACGGCGAAAATCTCTCTTTTTCCTGCTTCGATCCCGATGAGCAGAACCCAAAGCTCTCGTTGTCTGTTGATTCATAGGTCGACTAAGTTTGCCATGGGCCCCTCGAAAAGTTGATGCAGATAGACGCATTTTTGTTCTACGTCTCCGAGCTATATATCCTCGTTTAATTCTGGTCATTGAATCCACTGAAACTTTGATGAATAACTAATTGCTTTCTTTTCTTTCAGTCATTCTTTTTTTCCCCCCTCCCGGTCTATCTATTAATAACAAAACGGATTCTTCCGATGTATAAAAAAAAAATTCCAATGGCTTTTGCTACGATGACCTTCCCAACCACGATTTTTTCCAGGCATTCCACCTCGAAATAAAAAATGAGATTGATCAAAAAACTAGTCAAAGTTAATTTAAGTAAGAAATATAAATGAATAAAAAATAGTGGGTTCCATCGTTTCTATGGTGACTTTGTAAACGGTGAGGTCCTTTCTATACACCGGAGCCCCTTCCTTATTTAGTAACTTGTATAGTTCACACTTTTTGGCTCTACCCATGAATTATCCAGTAATAGGTCTTTTCACAATAAGATCTACCTATACAGTAACGGCATTTAATTATGAAGGTTGGTTAGGTAGCTGACCCTGTGAGTCCGTTTTTGCAAGAGTAAGAGCAGTATTGTTATGCTTCTGAAATAAGATTTCCCCCGCTTAATGGATAACCATTTGCTACCAATGGGGAATTGCTTCTCATCTTCACTTGAGGTGATCGGATTTATACCAATGGAAACCATAAATTTCATACACAACAATAAAGGTCTTTTTTTTTAGACAGTGACTGGAGTTCTTCCACTCTATCTTATTCATTGGTTTTATCCTATTCATTGGTACGGATCTTTGATACTGTAAAAATTGTCTCCTTTCTTTTGGTTCAGTTCATGATCTGAACGAGTCGCACATACACCCTAGTACATGTTCCTCGACGCTGAGGACATCCCCGAAGAGCGCGGGCTTTTTTGACAGTTCTGATTGGCTGTCTTGGGTTTCTAATAAGTTGTTTAATAGTTGGCATGCTGAATTATATACAGAATGGGCTGGTTTAGATCGATCCTAACCATATGATTCTAATTGGAGACTTGATTGGAGACTTGACCCATTTTACCTCAGCAAAAATAGGGAAACTCACAAATTAGATTATAGTTCATTTGCCCCTGGTTCCATTTTTGTCTTTCAAAATCAACAATTGGTGGCATGGACTCTTCGCCCAGTGATAGTTCCTCCCTAGATCAACCCCTCAATTCTATGAAGTGGGGGGAGGAACACTTGAAAATCCCTGGGCCGAGGTCCCAACGAACTAGATAGAACTGACTTTGGGGTTGTTCGGTTCTAACCGTGCCATTTATACCCATCCCTTAGGATGCCTTCGCACGATTTAGCGAAGTACAAGGGGGAAGGTAAGGGATGGGTTAGAGGACCCTAAAAGAGGGGGCAACCCTTCCCCGTGGCCCAACAGTGTCTTGTATGCCTCGCCCAGGGATAGCTCCTCCCTATCATTGAATCCAAAAAAAACCTATCTGGCTTTCGCTCCATAGGTTTGTTTGGCTATAGCTTTCTAGATTTGTTTATGTTTAGTGGATCTATATCTATAAGTTTGTTTTGCTTTCTTCCTATTTCTGGATTTAGCTCTTTTGGCTTTACTAGCTCTATAGGTTCGTTGGCATTGAAACCTGTATTGCCGATGTTGTGTAGACAGTGGTTTAGATACTCCGTAATTCCTATAAAATCAATAAGCCCATAACGTTTGGCCTCTTCTGGTGACATGAAGGAATCCCGATGCAGGTCCTGAATTATAACATGTCGGGGTTGTTTTGTTCTTTGGCAATAAAATAACCAGCTACATTCGCCTGTGGGCCTCTAGTAATTCATTCCCATCTCTGTACAAATCTCCTAGGTCGGGATCTATATAATCACTCCAAGGTTGGTGTATTAATACCTGAATGATGCGGAGTCACCTTCTCTCACCCCAATACGAAGAGAAGAGTTTAAGCGTTATTCCTTGGATTTCGGAAGGACCTCGCTCGGAGCTGTAGCTTCCTATGAGGCTTATGCTTACTTGCAGCATTCTTAGCAGCTAAGTAGGATGCGGCTTCGTTCTCTTGTTCGAGTTCTCGGCCTTCCTTGAGTAAAGGATAGGTATCCTCTAACGTAGCCATTTTTTTCAATGCTACGTCGATGACCCTAAATGCGTTTTTACGGAACGCATGTTCCTCCCTTATCTTGGAATCGATTTGGTCCAGTTGCTTTTGGGGTGCTTTTTGCCCCACCAGTATCTGGTACGTGGTCTCGAGCCTACTACTTTGCGCACAACTTGAAAAGATGCTCTTTATTGTATCATTCAGAAGTTCGTTTGCCCACTCCCATTCCATCATTTCCCATTCCATCATTCGGATGGAAATCTGAATTGGAGATTTGATCGGGTTTTCCTTCTCGCTCCGCTTTCGCAGTGCAGGTTTATCCCTTTTCTCTTCTCGGAATACTGTAGTCGAAGTTGGTGTCGGTTGGGGATAAGGCCTTATCGGGAAGGCCCTCCCAAATATTGCCCCCAACCAGACTGTCCCGACAGTTCCTAGCGCAAAAACTCCCGTAATGAAGAGCTCTGTTACTATAGTACGTAACAAATCCTTCAATTTAAATTTCTTTTTGTTCATATAATTAAATAATTAAAATGTATTTTTTTTCATATTTATTTTTTTTCATTTTGAACTCAATTTAGATACAGAATGGACTGGTTTAGATCGATCCTAACCATATGCCCCTATCAACTTAACAATTGGTGTCATGAATTCTTCGCCCAGTGGTAGTTCCTCCCTAGATCAACCCCTCAATTCTATGAAGTAGGTGGGGGGAGGAACACTTGAAAATCCCTGGGCCGAGGTCCCAACGAACTAGATAGAACTGACTTTGGGGTTGTTCGGTTCTAACCGTGCCATTTATACCCATCCCTTAGGATGCCTTCGCACGATTTAGCGAAGTACAAGGGGGAAGGTAAGGGATGGGTTAGAGGACCCTAAAAGAGGGGGCAACCCTTCCCCGTGGCCCAACAGTGTCTTGTATGCCTCGCCCAGGGATAGCTCCTCCCTATCATTGAATCCAAAAAAAACCTATCTGGCTTTCGCTCCATAGGTTTGTTTGGCTATAGCTTTCTAGATTTGTTTATGTTTAGTGGATCTATATCTATAAGTTTGTTTTGCTTTCTTCCTATTTCTGGATTTAGCTCTTTTGGCTTTTTTACTAGCTCTATAGGTTCGTTGGCATTGAAACCTGTATTGCCGATGTTGTGTAGACAGTGGTTTAGATACTCCGTAATTCCTATAAAATCAATAAGCCCATAAAGTTTGGCCTCCTCTGGTGACATGAAGGAATCCTGATGCATGTCCTGAATTATAACATGTCGGGGTTGTTTTGTTCTTTGGCAATAACCAGCTACGATTCGCCTGTGGGCTTCTAGTATTTCACTCTCATCTTCGTACAAATCTCCTAGGTCGGGATCTATATAATCACTCCAAGGTTGATGTATTAATACCTGAATGATGCGGAGTCACCGTCTCTCACCCCAATACGAAGAGAAGAGTTTAAGCGTTATTCCTTGGATTTCGGAAGGACCTCGCTCGGAGCTGTAGCTTCCTATGAGGCTTATGCTTACTTGCAGCATTCTTAGCAGCTAAGTAGGATGCGGCTTCGTTCTCTTGTTCGAGTTCTCGGCCTTCCTTGAGTAAAGGATAGGTATCCTCTAACGTAGCCATTTTTTTCAATGATACGTCGATAACCCTAAATGCGTTTTTACGGAACGCATGTTCCTCCCTTATCTTGGAATCGATTTGGTCCAGTTGCTTTTGGGGTGCTTTTTGCCCCACCAGTATCTGGTACGTGGTCTCGAGCCTACTACTTTGCGCACAACTTGAAAAGATGCTCTTTATTGCATCATTAAGAAGTTCGTTTGCCCACTCCCATTCCAGCACTCGGATGGAAATCTGAATTGGAGATTTGATCGGGTTTTCCTTCTCGATCCGCTTTCGCAGTGAAGCTTCATCCGTTTCCTCTGCTCGGAATATTGTAATGGAAATCTGAATTGGAGATTTGATCGGGTTTTCCTTCTCGCTCCGCTTTCGCAGTGAAGGTTCATCCGTTTTCTCTTCTCGGAATAGTGTAGTCGAAGTTGGTGTCGGTTGGGGATAAGGCCTTCTTGGGAAGGCCCTCGCCAATGTTAACCCCAACCAGACTATCCCGACAGTTCCTAGCGCAAAAACTCCCGTAATGAATATAGTACGTAACAAATCCTTTAATTTATTTTTTTTCATTTTGAACTTAATTTAGATAATTTAGATACAGAATGGCCTGGTTTAGATCGATCCTAACCATATGCCCCTATCAACTCAAAATTGGTGTCATGAACTCTTCGCCCAGTGGTAGTTCCTCCCTAGATCAACCCCTCAATTCTATGAATGGGGGGAGGAACACTTGAAAATCCCTGGGCCGAGGTCCCAACGAACTAGATAGAACTGACTTTGGGGTTGTTCGGTTCTAACCGTGCCATTTATACCCATCCCTTAGGATGCCTTCGCACGATTTAGCGAAGTACAAGGGGGAAGGTAAGGGATGGGTTAGAGGACCCTAAAAGAGGGGGCAACCCTTCCCCGTGGCCCAACAGTGTCTTGTATGCCTCGCCCAGGGATAGCTCCTCCCTATCATTGAATCCAAAAAAAACCTATCTGGCTTTCGCTCCATAGGTTTGTTTGGCTATAGCTTTCTAGATTTGTTTATGTTTAGTGGATCTATATCTATAAGTTTGTTTTGCTTTCTTCCTATTTCTGGATTTAGCTCTTTTGGCTTTTTTACTAGCTCTATAGGTTCGTTGGCATTGAAACCTGTATTGCCGATGTTGTGTAGACAGTGGTTTAGATACTCCGTAATTCCTATAAAATCAATAAGCCCATAAAGTTTGGCCTCCTCTGGTGACATGAAGGAATCCTGATGCATGTCCCTAATTATAACATGTCGGGGTTGTTTTGTTCTTTGGCAATAACCAGCTACGATTCGCCTGTGGGCCGCTAGTAATTCATCCCCATCTCTGTACAAATCTCCTAGGTCGGGATCTATATAATCACTCCAAGGTTGGTGTATTAATACCTGAATGATAATGATATAACATCTCCTCTATTTCGCACGATTTGGCGAAGTAAAGAGGTAGGGTAACGGATGGGTTCGAAGAACAAAAAGAGAGAGTTGAACAACCGTACAAGCATCGTTTCCGCATTGCATACGGCTCTACTATGGAATTCGGTTTTTTTCATTTCACTTCTGCTGAATAAAGAAAGATAAAAATAGGATTTCTAAGACCCTAGGACCGTTCAATGATCCAGTTACCACCCTTCCCTTCGAGAGAATTTTAAAATATTAATAATTAATACTAGGATAGTACTATGATGGCTCCGGTGCTTTATCTATTTTTCTCGTTTGCGATTCGGCAATCCCAAAGTGTATTTTTTATTTGATCAACTAAGGAAAAATGATCGTATTTTTTTTTTCATTTTCAAAATCTCTCATACACTAAATAGTGGAAAGGGACTTAGGGTATGAAAACAAAAAAGTTTGTGACGCGGAAATGGATCCCTGATAGATAAGATCCAATCTGAAATGCTTTTTGTTTCATACCACTCTCTCGATACAGAATCTCATCGTATGAAAAAACAATAATTGCGCCTCTCAAACTCGAAGTGCCATGCTATTATTATTTATTATTTGATTCATATTCCATATAGTGAAGGCATAGTCTTCTTTTTTCTCTCAAATAAGAAATCAAAATGCATTGGCACGACCCGAAGCGTGAGGCAATGCTATACGTTCACCCATTTCTCCTGCGGTCGCGACGAAAGAGCCCATTGAATAGGCCATCCCCATGATTAGTGTATAGACCTTGGGTCCCACCCATTGTATCAGATCAAAGAGAGTGATTCCGCAGTTTACCAATCCACCTCTACAGTTTATAAACAGAAGCTGATTCTCCTCCTTCTTCTCTATACTGAGATATATCATGAGACCCGAAACGGTATTCGTGATCTCTGGGTCAAGCTTTTGGGATAAAAAAATGCATCTGTCTCGATGAAGTCGGTTGATTAGGAAAAAATAGAATTCCTTAGGAATCATACACGCATGGTTTTAGTGCATAGAATTCAACAAATTGCAATGTGTAAATTCCAGCCCTTTTCATTGTTTCATAGAAGGCTTTTTCAAACTCCTAACGAGCGTACTTTTTTCTTCTATTTTTCAAGAAAGATAAGTTTTGGCGCACTCCCCCCCCCCCAAAAAAAAAAGAATTCATGAAACTTGAAACTTGTCGAATTTACTTTGCATTGAGGTTTTGTTTTATTTCATCGAACTCCAAATTCGATTTTCAATTATGGTGTCATTTTCTTGTTACTGAATGGGCTTCTTCTATTCTTTTAGGTTTAGGATCTACTCCGGGTAAAGATCGACCTACCCGACCTCGATTGGGATAGAGATCTAAGATCAATATATTTGGAGGTTTTCTCTAATCAATAGGAATCTTTTAGGTATCAATAGGAATCTTTTATGTTATGATACAAAAGGGAATTTTACATATTCCTATTTGACCAATTGGGTATTTTATGAGCAGAGCCTAGATCCTTCATTTTAGTGGTCTAAATAAGCCAACCATAAATTATTCCATTCTAATTAAAAATAGAATTGACAATATAAATGTTAATCTCCCAATTGAAATTATTGGCTTTGAGTTCAAACTTTCAATTCTTGATCAGTCACTCAACCTTTTTGTTGGGGGGGAAAGAGAGAATATCTTGATCGGGGAAGAGCATGGGGAAATCCCATAGGACCCATTATGGATGCCAAGTCACACTAGAGGTCCACCCATGTTGTCGGATCTTTTTTTTCTTCTTTGTCTTCTTCTTTGGGTTCAGACATCAAAAAAGCGACTTTTGGAATACCAACGGGCATTATCAAAAAGTTTGATAACTTGTCTCTTCACGTTTATGTGAAAGCGTAATCAAAACGCCTTTTCTTGTTGTCAGATTATTGCCTCGGATTTTTCTTTTTTCCATAGATTGAAAAGTTCATAGAATAAAACCAAGCATTGGCCCGTAGAAAATAGAACCAAACCAATGCTGCATTGCGGATTGATACTTATCGGGTATAGAATAGATCTGTTTCTATTTGTTCCTACAAACAGAATGGGTCGGTTATTCCCAAGGGAATGGAATCAATATTGAATTGACCCCTGCTCCGAGATAATCCATTGAAAGGGGGAAGTCCCTAGCTCCCAATGCGAGAAAGTTACATAGTGTCTATTTTTCTTTGAGAAAGAGGTCTTTCCATGGGTTTGCCTTGGTATCGTGTTCATACTGTCGTATTGAATGATCCCGGTCGCTTGCTTTCTGTCCATATAATGCATACTGCGCTAGTTTCGGGTTGGGCCGGGTCGATGGCCTTATACGAATTAGCAGTTTTTGATCCCTCTGATCCCGTTCTTGATCCGATGTGGAGACAGGGTATGTTCGTTATCCCATTCATGACTCGTTTAGGAATAACCAATTCGTGGGGGGGTTGGAGTATCGCAGGAGGCACTATAACGAATCCGGGTATTTGGAGTTACGAAGGTGTGGCCGGGGCACATATTGTATTTTCTGGCTTGTGCTTCTTGGCAGCTATTTGGCATTGGGTGTATTGGGATCTAGAAATATTCTGTGATGAGCGTACAGGAAAACCGTCTTTGGATTTGCCCAAGATTTTTGGAATTCATTTATTTCTCTCAGGACTAGCTTGCTTTGGGTTTGGCGCATTTCATGTAACAGGTTTGTATGGTCCTGGAATATGGGTGTCCGATCCGTATGGACTCACGGGAAAAGTCCAATCTATAAATCCTGCGTGGGGTGTCGACGGTTTTGATCCTTTTATTCCAGGAGGAATAGCCTCTCATCATATTGCAGCAGGGACATTGGGTATATTGGCGGGCTTATTCCATCTAAGTGTCCGTCCGCCCCAACGTTTATACAAAGGATTACGTATGGGTAATATTGAAACTGTACTTTCCAGTAGTATCGCTGCTGTCTTTTTTGCAGCTTTTGTTGTTGCTGGAACTATGTGGTATGGTTCCGCAACGACCCCGATCGAATTATTTGGTCCCACCCGGTATCAATGGGATCAAGGATACTTCCAGCAAGAAATATATCGAAGAGTTGGCGCCAACCTAGCCGAAAATCAGAGTTTCTCAGAAGCTTGGTCTAAAATTCCAGAAAAATTAGCTTTTTATGATTACATCGGAAATAATCCAGCTAAAGGGGGATTATTCAGAGCGGGCTCAATGGACAATGGGGATGGAATAGCGGTTGGATGGTTAGGACATCCTATCTTTAGAGAGAAAGAAGGCCGCGAGCTTTTTGTACGCCGTATGCCTACCTTTTTTGAAACATTTCCAGTCGTTTTGGTAGACGGAGACGGAATTGTGAGAGCCGACGTTCCTTTTCGAAGGGCAGAGTCGAAGTATAGTGTTGAACAAGTCGGCGTAACTGTTGAGTTCTTTGGTGGTGAACTCAATGGAGTCAGTTATAGCGATCCTGCTACTGTGAAAAAATACGCTAGACGCGCTCAATTGGGTGAAATTTTTGAATTAGATCGTGCTACTTTGAAATCGGATGGTGTTTTTCGTAGTAGCCCCAGGGGTTGGTTTACTTTTGGCCATGCTTCATTTGCTTTGCTTTTCTTTTTCGGGCACATTTGGCACGGTGCGAGAACTTTGTTCAGAGATGTTTTTGCCGGCATTGACCCAGATTTGGATGCTCAAGTGGAATTTGGAGCATTCCAAAAACTTGGAGATCCAACTACAAGGAGACAGGTAGTCTGATACAACATTGCTTTGGTTTTTTCTCCTTTATTTGATTTTTTGGAGTTAATACAGGGTAGCAGAGAAACCATGATTTTTGGATCACCTTTGACTCTTTCCCTTTCTTTATCTGGGAAATGATCCCCCCAAATGAACAGATGTGGAAGCTATAATTGTAAACCACGATCGAATCTATGGAAGCATTGGTTTATACATTCCTCTTAGTCTCTACTCTAGGGATTGTTTTTTTCGCTATCTTTTTTCGGGAACCACCGAGAGTTCCAATTAAAAATAAAAAGGTGAAATGATTGTGCGTTAGCTCAATTGAGATAATGAGACTCCTCAATTAGGGGAGTCTCATTACTTCAACTAGTCTCCGTGTTCCTCGAATGGGTCTCTTAGTTGTTGAGAGGGTTGCCCAAAGGCGGTATATAAGGCGTACCCGGTAAAACTTACAAGTGAGCCAGAAAGAAAGATGGTAACTAGGGTTGCTGTTTCCATTATTAGAGAATTTCAAGACTACAATGGATCTATGATATTGATTTACAACGGAAGGGTATACAAAGTCAACAGATCTCAACAAAAAAGTATTTATGGTGACACAAACCGTTGAGGGTATTTCTAGATCTGGTCCAAGACGAACAACAGTAGGGGCTTTATTGAAACCGTTGAATTCGGAATATGGGAAAGTGGCTCCTGGATGGGGAACCACTCCTTTGATGGGTGTTGCAATGGCTTTATTTGCAGTCTTTCTATCTATTCTCTTGGAGATTTATAATTCTTCTGTTTTACTGGACGGAATTTCAATGAATTAGATCCATAGCATAAGAATCAAGAAGTCTTACCTTTTCAAGCCAAAATAACTCAGGCCCCTTTTTTTTAGGGGCCTCAAGTCTCAAATCTGTAATCCTACACAATAATCAAGGAAACAACCCTCATCTATTCTGTATACATTTTAGAAATATATAGAGGGACACTTTGTGCTACAGAGAATACTAGAATACTAGAAGGCGGTTCAACGCGCGAAGCTCTCTTTGCTTGTTTTCTTATCGGATAGCTTCGAGGTGAGACAACGCCGTCTCCCGACTCGTATCGAGATCCAAACGAAGCCTCCGCACCTCCTGGCGAAGGGAATTTAGTGACTGCCCCTCTTGCAAAGAGGAATCTTCTGTGTTGGATTTTTCCTCCATAGAAGAATCCTCTATTTGGTGTGCCTCATACTCAGAGGACGAATCCCTTTGAATCGTAGGTCGGTAAAGACCTGGTGGGGAAGTAGGATTTAGTACCACTATAAGTGAGGGTTCCTCCTATAAAAGCAGTCAGTCAGTTGAGGTGCTTTCAGAAGGCTTGTTAGAGAGCTGATGCAGTTTCCCTTAGGGAAGCTCATTTTTTTCTTTGAGTTGAAAGCGTAGGAAAGTCTATTATATTAAGAGCTTATTCAAAAGTTCTTTTTTCAGAATATTCTCTATTAATATTCCATTTTATTATGAATTTGGTTATGAATATTATATTATTTATATATATATTCTGGTAGGGCAGTTCGACCGTGGAATTCCTTTGTTTCGGTATTTCCGGAATATGAGTGTGTGACTTGTGAAAATTGATCCTATAGTACAGAGAATGGTCTGTCATCTCGAGAGAGATGGTTCCACCTCGTCTGATATTCATTAGAATATCTGGAGCACGGAATCCCTGGAATAGATCAAGAAACATTAGCACTATGATTCATACTTCACTATTCAGACCGCGCGACCGCACTAAAAAAAAATGCAATTATAGTTATAGTTAGACTCAGAGATCAAAGGTTTTTCTTTCTTCAAATGCTTATGGTTATTGTAACCAAAGCACCAATTTTCTCTGGATTTTTAGTCATTACATCGATTCTAAGTGATGATTAAATGGTTCTTACTCAAGGAACCTTTGAGCTTAGCTTGGGGCTTTATTGACTCATCGTGGTTCTAGTATGAATCTGAGGTTTCAATCTATTCTCTAGGGTCTCAACAAGATAATTCCTATCAAAAATAAAAAAAGACAATCTACACTACAAATAAAAAGAAAGAAAATAGGGAAAGAGAAGATTCAAGAGGCCTGTAACAATCAACATAAATACAAATGAGCCAGCTTGATATTTTGGCATTATCACCAGAACAAAGAAGCGCTTCGGGGTTTTTGGTCCTTCGTATCTTCCGAGAAGATAGAATCTAGGACTAAGATAAGAAATGGAAAAATTTCTATCCGCTCCAAACAGTTTGTGGGTGTTTCCGCTTGAGCTGTACGAGATGAAATTCTCATATACAGTTCTAAGAGGGGGAGCCCCCTTGGTTTACCTATCTCAATAAAGTATATGATTGGTTCGAAGAGCGTCTCGAAATTCAGGCAATTGCGGATGATATAACTAGTAAATATGTTCCTCCTCATGTCAACCTATTTTATTGTCTAGGAGGAATTACGCTTACTTGTTTTTTAGTACAAGTAGCTACGGGGTTTGCTATGACTTTTTACTATCGTCCGACCGTTACCGAGGCTTTTGCCTCTGTTCAATACATAATGACTGAAGCTAACTTTGGTTGGTTAATCCGATCGGTTCATCGATGGTCGGCAAGTATGATGGTCCTAATGATGATCCTGCACGTATTTCGTGTGTATCTCACCGGTGGATTTAAAAAACCCCGTGAATTAACCTGGGTTACAGGGGTGGTTCTGGCTGTATTGACCGCATCTTTTGGTGTAACTGGTTATTCCTTGCCGCGGGACCAAATTGGTTATTGGGCAGTGAAAATTGTGACAGGTGTACCTGAAGCTATTCCTATAATAGGATCACCCGTGGTCGAGTTATTACGAGGAAGTGCTAGTGTGGGTCAATCTACTTTGACTCGTTTTTATAGTTTACACACTTTTGTATTACCTCTGCTTACTGCCGTATTTATGTTAATGCACTTTCCAATGATACGTAAACAAGGTATTTCTGGTCCGTTATAGAGATAGAGAAGATAGTTCCTAGATATTTGTAATCAATCCTATATCATTTTGGGTAGGAACAATCCTATTTCATTGCTACAAATATGGATTATTGAAGAAAAAAAATAAGACATTTATTTAGATATTTCCCTTCAACTCTGCAATATTTTATTATTTCATTTATCGGATATGAATAGTTGAAGTGGATTTTCCGAAGAGAAGATGGATTATGGGAGTGTGTGACTTGACCTATTGATTGGCCTGTGCAGATATATGTATATTATCCGCCACATTGGAATTTACAACCAAATGTGTCTCTTTTCCAACCACCGCGGAAGCCTCATACAGAGAGTAAGCTGGTTCGCTCGAGGAGAATTTTTCTATGATTAGAACCGAATCATGTCGTGCATTAACACAACAGGCTTCGTAAGATCCAGTCGAA